AAATTAAGGAATTTTTATTTGGTCAATCAAATGCCCTCTCTTTTTTGTTTGTCCATTACTTCAATACATATCTATTTCGACATAAGCAAGGAGGAATCGGACTCTAGGAAAAGACAAATAATCCATCCTAGAATCCCATTTTCCCCATTTGTATGTCTACTTTACTTTATATTCTCTGCTCTGTCTATTTCATTTAGTTTAGGTTTAGTATCGAGTCAAATCAAATAGAATTCTATAAAAATAGAAAAAAAACAAAGAAACAAAATAAAAAAGTCTTCTTCACAATATATATACTATGAATGACTAGTTCTACAGTACAAGCATTTCTAGAAATATGGTAGAAAAAGACTAGAAAGAAGCAAAGGTCTTTACATAATTTATCAACAAAAATTGAGTTCTTTTGACGAGCTTAATATGTTGATGAATCCGCGTACCTAGAAATTCATTTCGGACAATTGAACCTTCTCAAATTGTTTCTTTTTAAGAACCAAAAAGATTTGGGCCAAAATAATAGACGCCAAGAAGAACAAGAGACCTTGAATACGTAACGGATCTTGAAGCACTATTTCTGCATCCCCCTGACCAAATCCACCCACATTAGGATTACTCGTTAACGGTTGATCAAGTTTGATAGATTCACCCTCTGAAACAAGAAGTTCTGGTCCTGGAGGTATAATATCAATCACTTCACGTGCATCCGATGCATCCACTATCGTTATTTCGTATCCCCCCTTTTCTTTTCGTATAATTTTGTTTACTATACCAGTTGCTGTAGCATTATAAACATTATTATTACTCTTGCTCCCGTCGGGATAAATCTGACCCCTTCCCCTGTTCCCGCCTACGTATATAGGATATTTTAAGAAGTGAACATCTTTCTTAGTAGCGGGATCCGGAGAAAGAATAGGAAAGGTAATTTCACTATATTTCTGACCAGGAACGGGGCCTACGACAAGAATATTTTTTTTTGTGGGACGATAGCTTTGAAAAGACAGATTACCTATCTTTTCTTTAATCTCGGGCGAAATACGATCGGGAGGTGCCAATTCAAAACCTTCAGGTAAAATAAGAACAGCCCCTACATTCAAAGCCCCCTTTTTACCATTACCAAGAACTTGTTTCACTTGCATATCATAAGGAATTCGAACAACTGCTTCAAATACAGTATCGGGAAGTACCGCTTGTGGAACCTCAATATCTACGGGCTTATTAGCTAAATGGCAATTGGCACATACAATACGGCCGGTAGCTTCTCGCGGATTTTCATATCCCTTCTGGGCAAAAATGGGATATGCATTTGAAATGGGTGCTCTAATTATTATATATATCATGAGCAATACGGAAATGGATCGAGTAATCTCTTCCTTTATCCAAGAAAAAGCATTTCTAGTTTGCATGGTCCAATCATTGATCCTCAAAATTTCTACAATAAGATTAGGTAGGTTACTGGCATAGTTCCCTATCCATGATTCTGCTATTTACTGAAATAATTTTCCTATAATCTAGGAAGAATACGAGTAGAAAGAAAAAAGAATAAGTAAATTTTTGAATGTTTAGCTTTTCTATAAAAAAAAACAAACTTTATAATTGTCTCATTGGATCATTTTTTCAGTCATTCATTGAATGATAAATCACTACAAGCGACGGAGATACCCGATTTAAATAACGGAAAATCCAGTATTTAAAAATTGTATCTAAAATGACTGGAAAAGTGGAAACAAGACCAGATATAATTTGATCATTCTGAATAAATCCAAAATCTTTATAGACAGAACCAATCATTAGTTCCCAACCATGAGTCGAATGGAATCCTATACATAAATCTGTTAATAAAAGAATAGAAAAAGCTTTTATTGTGTCACTTAAGTTATATATAAATTCTTGAACCCAAGAGTTAAGAATAATGAGTTGTTGATTACCCAGAATAGAATAACCACTTAGAATAAGGAAATAGATTAGATTTGTCGAGAAGTGCAAAATCATATGGATACAATCTTGGTTGTGCGTCTTGATCAATTGGATGGTTTGTTTGTAGATTCCGATACGAAGGTTTTCTAAACGTGTTTCCGGGTATTCCTTTAGCATTTCATCCAAAAGGAAGAGTTCCTCGAACTCTATGAATTTTTTTAAAATACTTTTTTCTTTAATGAGATTCAAGAAAATTTCGGATTCTTTAGTATTCCACAAATTCGTAACCCAAGATTCCAGACTTTTATTAAATGTTAAAGAGATGCACCAGGGCAAAAAGACTATAGATGTAAGACATAGAAGGGGGATAAATGCTTTCTTTTTTGCCATTTGTCGTCTTTAATGAACTCAGCTTCATCTCATTTGTCAACTATATATGATAATAATAATAATATTTATATCAAGCATAAGTTCTATTACCTGTAATAGAACCCATATATATTATATCCATTTCTAATTTTTTCATAGAAATGGATTATTTATTCTCGCTTTTTTTTTTATACAATTATTTCCAATGGTACATCCAAGAATGCGGACAAGTCCCAAGCTGTTTGTAAAATGTTCCGTGGAGTCCTATCATAATAATCATCAACAAGGGTCAAGGGAATGTCCCCCTGTTCTCTGGTGTGCATATAAAGGACACCACTAAGAGGTTCTGGGTTATCGAAAAATTGGAGGGCCAGAATATCTTCCACACGGACTTTGGAAAGAATACGACGATTTTCTCCGGGAAATCCGTAACGAAAAAACCGCACCATTCCATTTTTTTTATCGTAAAGATTATAACCACTACCCACATTCCACAAAATTAGAAGCCACCAATGAAAACTTACAAAAAGACCTGAGATTCCATAGAAAGTCAGCGTGACCCCTTGTGGCAAAAAAGGAACTAGAAATTCGGACGAATTGAAAGAGAAAAAATTCCGACCATAATAACTGGAAGCTGAAATAACTAAAACCCCTAATGAACCTAAAAGAGTGAAAGAAGCCCAGAATAAATTTATTGGTTTTCGGGCCCCTGGTACAGTGTAGAGCCATGCGTCTTCTGCGAAGCGACGCATAAGGTGTCCAGACCCCCAAGAAATTTGTTGTTGAACATAAACCAATAAACCAACCGTTACAATTAATACTAGGACCACTAAAGGAACAAAAACGTCTATCATAAAATGGGTACCTCAATTTTATATTTGTACCTGTTCTTTTTTATTGATTGTTAGATTTATTTAATATTTTATTTAGATAGTTAAATTTAGATTAGATATATATTAAACCTAAACCCCCTAACAAATCCAAGGAAATAAATTTGACTTTATCTAAAAAACAAATATATGAGATTTGTCCCTACTGCCGATATCTAAAAAATCTTATTTTTTTGAACATAAAGAAATAACGAAGCCATTGCAATTGCCGGAAATACTAGGCCCACTAAAGGCACAAAAACGGAAGGTAAGTTTATCATAAAAAGGGTACCTCAATTTTATATTTGTACCTGTTCTTTTTTGTTAATTGTTAAATTAATATTTTTATTATTATTCGATTGTAATAAAGATAGTCTATAATCACTAGAATTAATTCATATAGACTTATACTAAGTATAGCTGAATCAACATATATTAATAGATAGATAAGAATTACATATTAAATATAATTATATATAATAATTATATATAATATATATTATATTATTACTCTATATATTGAGTATACATAATAAGTCATCTTATATATATTAATTTAATAGAATATAATAAACGAAAATATTTCTAATATTTATTAAGAATCATAAAGTACAAAATACAATAATAATAAGAATAAATATCTTATTTAATTAATTCCTTTATCTTATGTTTCCAAAAAAAATGAATTCTTTTCTTTGGATTTTGACTCTAATTCTTATCTTTATTGGATTACAAGAAACTAAATAACTAACTACTTACTCGCGAAAAAAAGCATTTAAGTTACTCGCGAAAAAAAGCATTTAAGAGTCTGCTTTATTTTTCATTTTGAGTCAAAGGGACGAAACCATGGAACTGAAATAACTCAGTTAGAACCTCCTTTAAAAGATTACGTGGTACGATTGAATCAAATAAGCCCTTTTGGAATAAAAATTCAGCCGATTGTGAACCTTCGGGCACTTCCTTATTCAACGTTTGTTCAATTACTCTTTTACCCGCAAATGCAATGTAAGCATTTGGTTCAGCAATAATGATATCCCCCAACATGCCAAAACTAGCTGTCACCCCACCAGTAGTAGGAGATGTAAGTATCGGTACATAGAATAACTTTTGATTTAATTGATAATCATATAAAGCAGAAGATATTTTAGCCATTTGCATTAAGCTCAAACTTCCTTCTTGCATACGTGCTCCTCCGGACGCACATACTAAAATTAGAGGTAAACGTTGATTGGTAGCATATTCGATCAACCGGGTTATTTTCTCACCGACTACGGATCCCATACTTCCCCCCATAAACTGAAAATCCATAATACCAATTGCTAAAGGAATACCGTTTAGTTGACCTGTGCCTGTTTGAACTGCCTCCTTTAATCCTGTCCTTTTTTGATAAGAATCAAGACGATTTTTATAAGGTTCCTCTTCCGAATGAAATTCAATGGGATCCACAGAGACCATGTATTCATCCATAGGATTCCACGTACCTGGATCAATCAAAAGTTCGATTCTATCTGAACTACTCATTTTCAAATGATATCCGCAGTGTTCACAAATATTCATTTTTGATTTAAAAAATTTCTTATAATTTAATCCATAACAATCTTCGCATTGAACCCACAAATGTTTATATTTTGGCGTCTCCTCGAAATCATTAGAACTTTCTAAATAACTAGCATTTGGATCATCATAAGAACTTTCTAAATAAGGATCATCATTAGAACTTTCTAAATAACTAGCATTTGGATCATCATAAGAACTTTCTAAATAAGGATCATCATTAGAACTTTCTAAATAACTAGCATTTGGATCATCATAAGAACTTTCTAAATAAGGATCATCATTAGAACTTTCTAAATAACTAGCATTTGGATCATCATAAGAACTTTCTAAATAAGGATCATCATTAGAACTTTCTAAATAACTAGCATTTGGATCATTCGTGCTAGTTATTATACTAGTACTCTTGCTTTCACCACTATTGCTGACCTTACCTGAAATGTAACTCTCAATGCAACTATCTATTTTATCATACCAATTAGATATTATATCAGAAATGTAATGATCATTATTATTATAACTCTTAGAACCACTCTTCAAATAGCTAGAATTGTTAGAAATAGAGAAAAGACTTTCCGGTTCATAAAAACTTTCCGGTTCATTTTCAAAAGTATAATCATCGTCAATCTCCAAAACGTTATCTTCAATAGTAAAATATATGGATATGGAATAACTCTTACTATCCCTAACTAAAAAAGTTTTATCAGATGGTAAATTCCGTCTGTTCCAGCCATCCACTAAATAATCAAAATTGCTGTAACTAGAATTAGCACTATTATGCCAATTTTGAATCTTTTTATCCATATCATATCCTTTTAAATAAAATAGAGTTTTTTCCTCTATTTAGATGAAAATATATAGAAATATAAATAATATAATAGACGAATAGTCATTCAATGAAACTTCATTGAGTGATTATCAAATTATTTTTTCATATATTATAACTTCTATCTATCTATTATCTATCTATTATTTGTATTTTATTTTCATTTGTAAGATCAAAAAAAATCTATTTATTTTTATGGTTATAGAAAACAACATTCTATTACTATGATAAAGAACAAGAAATCAAAAAATAGGTATTAGGTATGAATAAAACAAGAGAACAGGGGGATAAAAGAGAAAAGAGTTCTATAAATCTATGATAGAAGTTATTGTTATTAACAACCTCTTCATTTAATTTTCATTAATTGAATTTGGTTTGTTGATTGGGGCAAAGTTCCATAAAAGTTCCTGTAGGTTGAGCGCCTTGTTCAAGGACATTTAGAATAATGGGCATATTTCAATAGGTTTGATTCTTTATTGGATTATAAAAATCCACTTTCCGAATTAGACTATGGATGGTTTCTTTTTTCTTATTCTTTTACATATTCATAAGCTACTCACTTTAGATTAGAGACGAATGAGAAAAAAGGGAGGAGTAATCTTTATTCAGATATACAATACAATTTGTATCCAAATTGGTATATATCATGAATAAATAAATATGATCTGGGACGGAAGGATTCGAACCTTCGAATAACGGGACCAAAACCCGTTGCCTTACCGCTTGGCCACGCCCCATTTTAGATTCGACACTAATAAATACTATTATTGGTTGTTCGTCAATTCCAAGTCTAAAGTTATTCTATAGAATAATCTGATCTTATTTTATTCATTTTTTTTAGTTTTATTACTCAGTTATTCATTTATGAATATTCATAAATAAATATTAATTAATTTATAAGAAATATGAATTGAATATCCATATTTGAATTCTTTCTATTTCAATTATTATATTATCCATTTTGAAAATTATTTTCTATTTTATTATTATATAGAATAGAAAGATATAGAATATAAGTATTAATCTATATATAAATTTCATATATTCTTTCTTTATAATATATATATAATTATTTAATATTGAATTCTTAATCTACTTGTATAATCAAATTTAATTATATTAAATTAATTAAATCATATAATATATATAATATATCTAATCTAATATAAATATAATATAAATATAATTAAAAGTATTAAATAATAAAAAAAAAATAAATACAATAAAAAAAAAGCAAAAATACAATTCATTTTTTTAAAGAACAACATTTTTGTTATGCTTAATATCTTTAGCTTGGTCTGTATTTCTATTCACTCTGCCCTTTATTCAAGTAGTTTTTTCTTGGCGAAATTACCAGAAGCTTATGCTTTTTTGAATCCAATTGTAGATATTATGCCAGTAATACCCCTATTCTTTTTTCTCTTAGCTTTTGTTTGGCAAGCTGCTGTAAGTTTTCGATGAGATCTTTAATTTGAATTGAATAATGTCCTAAAAAAATTCAGAATTTATTCGAAAACAAAAATCCCAACATTTTAATATTTTATAAGATCAGATAAGTCTTACAGTGTGAATCCTTGATTCCAAATATTGAAATTTTTTGTAATTGTTGGTAATGGTTATATAAAGGTTGGACTCTTACTACAAATAAATTTCCTAATTTTTTTCTTTCCTCGAAATCACTGTATTTCTTAGAAACTTAGTATCAAAGGAAACATAATGTGAAATAGAAGAGAATCTATTCTCTTTCTCTGTCGTTTTTTTTTTTTAATAATCTTGGAGATTTTGTAATGCTTACTCTAAAACTATTTGTTTACACGATAGTGATTTTCTTTGTTTCTCTTTTCATTTTCGGATTCCTATCTAACGATCCAGGACGTAATCCAGGACGTGAAGAATAAGAAAATCTTTTTTGTTTTATATTTTTTCCTTACTTGTGCTGGATTTAAAAATATTTTTCGTTTTTCTATCTATTTT